GGTTTGCAGCTATTCTAGTAAATCAGAAATTTACCAGTAAATATGAACAAACACCTACACCTTCTCAACCTACAAACATTACTAAGTAGTTATTACCTGTAACAAGTATAATCATCATAAATGTGAATAAACTTAAATAACTAAAGAATCTTTGATTGTGTGGATCATGACTCATATAACTTATTGAATAGATATGTACTAAACTAGATACTATTAGTACTGGTATTAACATAGAAACTGTTAATGAATCAAATCTGAAATTTCATAATACATATAGTGATTCTACATCTACTCATCTTGCAACATTTATTGTTACAGGTATGTTATTAAACCCTACTTCAAAAAAAGCTATAATAGCTAAAATTGTTGTAGTTACTACTGAAGCACATGTTATTATGTGTGCTCCACTTATTCCAACTTTTCTTCCAAAGAAACCTGAAACTATTGAACCTAATAAAGGTAAAATTATCAATGTTAAATACATTATTTATATTGTATTGATATACTACCTCTTAATCTATAATATGCAACTAAAATACCTAAACCTATCGCAGATTCAGCACCCGCTATTGTTAAAATATACACGGAAAATGTTTGTCCCAGAATATCATCAAAACTAAGTGAACTTATTAATATTAAAAATGTTACTGATAATAACATTATTTCTATTGATATTAACATTAGTATAATGTTTTTTCTATTAAGAACAAACCCTAATATCCCTATTAAAAACAAAAATATTGAAAATGTCATTAATTTAATTAAATTTAATTTGATTTATCTATCCTACAGAAATTAATTCTTTTTTTTTTTTATTTTAAAAACTTACTTTTATTATCCAAAATCTTATAAAAAAATATTTTATTAATATTTTTAGTTATTAATGGATTGACCATTTATTACTACTTTTTTAACATAATATAAAGTAAAAATAAAGTACTAATACACCTTATTTATAAGTTTACTTTTATAAACGTGTATAAGACTTGAACTTATATATACGTGTCCGTAGCACGCCATTCTACCATTGAATTAACACGTTTATTTAACTAATATGATTTTTAATAAAAATATTATATATTAGTTAAATAAAAAAAAATATTTTTTTATTTATCCTTCCATTTGATCTCTTAATCATAATAAGAAATCTCTTATTGAAACAGATTGTATAGCAATAGGCATAGAACTATGTAATATACCACAAATCTCTGAACATTGTCCAAAGAATGTTCCCGGACGATTTACGTAAACAGATGCTTGATTTAATCTACCTGGGTATGCATCAGCTTTAATACCTAATGAAGGGCAAGCATAAGAATGTATAACATCAGCTGCTGATATTACAAATCTTGTGTGTGTTAACTCAGGTATAATAACTCTATTATCAACTTCTAACATTCTAAATTGACCTTCTTCTAAATCACTTTCTGGTACTATATATGAATCAAATTCTATAAATTCGTCATCCTCATTAGTGAAATCTGGATATTGGTAACTTCAATATCATTGGTGACCTTCAGCATAAACAACTAATGATGGATCCATTACTTCATCCATTAAATATAATAATTTAAAAGATGGGAATGCTATTAATATTAATATAAATGCAGGTGTAATAGTTCAAATTAATTCTATTAAAGTACCGTGATTCATATATTTATGTGCTATAGGTGATCTTTTAGCTGCAAAATTTCTTATTATGATTGTCATCATTCATGTTACAGTAAATAAAATAATAGCTAAATAAAACATAATATTATTATGTAATTCTTCTATTCCTTCCATTTGTGGTGAAGCACTATCTTGGAAAAATAAACCCCATGGTGTTGGAGCATCCAATTGTAAATTATTAAAATTATAATTTAAATACATTTTTTTTTATTCATATATTCATTGTTAGATTTTTCTCATTTAATTTATTTAATTTTAAGTTAATACTTTTATAATATTACTTATACTAAAATATATATACATATATATGTATAATTTTATACATATATTTTAAAATAAAAAATATAGAAATATTTTGTATTTTTTATTACCTATACTAATAGATCGAAATTAGTATAAATTACTATGAAAATTTTTCATATTCATAAATTTTTGTTTAATATTAATATCATATATAAATAATTATTTTATTTTTCTTTATTTGATCAATTAGTAATTATTTATTATTGATTTTAAATTAATTTTTTATATGCTTCCTATAATATTATTTATAAGGAAAAAAAAGGTTTTGCTTATTTATCTAGTGACTCTAGTCATCTGTGATACTTTACATGGTTTAAAACAGTAAGCTTATGGTAAATATAGTTATTTGTACCATCAGGATACTTTACTATACAATAGTTAAAGTCTTTTTCTATTATAGTATTAATAGAATAAATTCACTCCACACCAGCATCCTTATAAATACAGATATTATTACCCACAAATTTAGGGAAAATTCCACTATGGATCAATCTATGATCCAGAATATAAGAATTATAGTCGTAACGACTAGATCCTTCAGCTTCAAACCAATGTTTTTCTGGCCTTCTTCTAGAATTTTCATTTGAAGATTCAGCACCTGTAGGATTATTTCCTCCAGGTCCAGAAGGTCCAGAAGGTCCAGAAGATCCATTAGAATTTGTACCCCCTGGTACATTTCCTGAAAATCCTTGCCCAGAGGTATAACCCTCCATATTTAGATGTAACGAATCAAAAAATAAATCATTAAAATAATTTATATTTAATTCGTACAATAAATTACAAATATACATAGGATTATCTTTAATTATATTAAATAAAACTAAAAATCCTAACATAAATCTATAAAGATATAATAATTTATATCAATAATTAGGATTTAAGTGTATATTATTGTAATAGTACAAAACTATTATCCGTCTTGTAATTAAAAAAAAGTTTATTGTCATATTTTCCGTCATCATTATTTTTTATTGTTAGATTTTTCTCATTTAATTTATTACTATCTTTAATTATATATTAAAGAATACCCTGTTCAATTTATATGGTTGAAATTATAACCTTGTCTACTTTCTATTTTTAAAGCATTTTTCCCTAACTCAAAAGCAAACCCTAAAGTTAATACTAGGAAAAATACTAACATTATTAATAGACCATATATACCATTAGTATATGCACTTACTACATAAGGATATACTAATAAAATTTCTAAGTCAAATAATAAAAACAATAAAGCAAATATAAAGAAAGATATACTAAATTGTGTTCTATTTTGACCTAAAAAAGAATGAAAACCACATTCAAAAGCACTATCTTTTTCTTGATATGCATTATGTGGTGATAATATTAAATTAACTAATAACAATATTATTCCTAATACTGGTATTAATAATAAAAAAAAAGTTGTTGTTGTCATAAGATAATTAATTAATATATTAGAAAAAAAAAGGAATATTTATTTTTACTTATTTATTATTTTTAATTTTAGAAAACATATCTACTAAGTAGTTAGATTTACATCATAATATACATTATATTATATATTAATATAAAGCTTGTCTTCATTTTTATATGAAAAATTACACAGAAGAAATATGTTATAGTCAAAATAACTAAACATTAAATATATGTAATTATTTAAGCTACATATAATAACAAGAAAGCCATCATTAAAGCAAACAAACCTGTTGCTTCAGCAAAGGCAAAACCTAATATTGCATAAGAGAACAATTGTCCTCTTAAAGATGGATTTCTTGCAACACCTAGTATAAGTGCTCCAAATACAACACCTATTCCTACTCCTGCTCCTATTAAACCTGTAGTGGCTAAACCTGTACCTATTATTTTTGCGGCTTGTAACATATTATATAAATATCTATCTTTTTACAGAACAATGCAAACAAAAAAATTTTCTCTAAACACCTATAAATACCATACTTATCTTTATGGCTGAGAATATATATATAAATATATCTAATAATATATTTATTTATACCTATATTGTGGATAAATATATATAATATATATTTATTTATACCTATATTGTAGGATATATATATATATAATATTTATTAAAAAATTAGTCTTATTTATGTATAATTTTTCATTTTTTATCCTTCAATTAGAATCTTAATTAAGATTGTATAGGTAAACTAGCAAAAGCGTGAGGTTTAGGTGGACTAGTTAAACATCACTCTAATGAACTATTATTTCTAGTGAAATAAACTTGGAATGTATCACTGAATAACTGTGGAGTTAATCAAGGATATCTTGATACAGCTTTACCTTCTGTTAATTGTTTGTATATAATAGTTAAGAAATATCATGTAGCTACAACACTAACAATAGAACCTATACTACTTATTAAATTTCAACCATAGAAAGCATCAGGATAATCACTAATTCTTCTAGGCATACCTTGTAAACCTAAGAAGTGTTGTGGGAAGAATGTTAAATTTACACCTACAAATAAAATTCAGAAATGAACTTTAGCTGCAAATTGGTCGTAACTTAAACCTAATATTTTAGGTATTCAGAAGTATCAACCACTGAATAGTGCAAATACAGCACCCATAGATAATACATAGTGGAAGTGAGCAACAACATAGTAAGTATCATGGAATGCAACATCAAGTGAAGCATTAGCTAAAACAACTCCACTTAAACCACCTATAGTGAATAATACTACAAATCCTAAAGCAAATAGCATAGGAGGTGTTAAGTGTAAAGATCCACCATAACATGTAGCTAATCAACTGAATATTTTAATACCTGTAGGTACTGCAATAATTAAAGTAGCAGCTGTAAAGTAAGCTCTAGTATCAACGTCTAAACCAACTGTATACATGTGGTGACTTCAAACTATGAAACCTAATACACCAATAGATAACATAGCATAAACCATACCTAAATAACCGAATACATTTTTTCCAGATGCTGCTGATATAACTGTACTAATTATACCAAATCCTGGTATAATTAAAATATAAACTTCAGGGTGTCCGAAGAATCAGAATAAGTGTTGGAATAAAATAGGATCACCTCCACCAGCTACTTCAAAGAATGAAGTATTAAAGTTTCTATCAGTTAATATCATAGTAATACCACCCGCTAATACTGGTAATGATAATAATAATAATACAGCTGTAATAACTACAGCTCAACCAAATAAAGCTAATTTGTGTAAACGTATACCTGGACTTCTCATATTTAAAATTGTTGTTATGAAATTCATAGCACCTAACATACTACTTATACCACTCAAGTGTAAACCAAAAATAGCTAAATCAACACTTGGTCCACTGTGAGATTGTATACCTGATAATGGTGGGTATAATGTTCATCCTGTACCTGCTCCATTCTCTATTGTTGCTGAGAATATAAATAAGAATAAACTAGGTACTAATAATCAGAAACTTATATTATTTAATCTAGGGAATGCCATATCTGGACCACCTACTAATAATGGTAATAAGAAATTACCAAAACCACCTATTAAAGCTGGCATAACCATAAAGAAAATCATCATTATAGCATGAGCTGTTATTATACTATTATATAATTGGTTATCTGAAATGTATTGTACTCCTGGCCCTGAAAGCTCTAATCTTATTAATACTGAAAATGCTGTTCCTATTAACCCCGAAAACAATGAAAACATTAAATATAGAGTACCAATATCTTTAGCATTAGATGATAAAAATCATCTTTCTTGTCATTCAGTAGGTTGTTTAAATGTAAATACAGATCCTGTTTCCTCTTTTATATTAGCTATATCTTCTAAAGTAGCAGAAGATGTAAATTCTCTTCTTTGTATAACCTGATGATAAGATTGTGGAATTTCACTATAATATCCGGTGGACAAAAAATAGTAAAATTAATTCTTCATCTTGAATTAATATATACCTATATATATATATAATGTATATACATTATAATACGATTATATTATATTAATATAATTTTACTATATAAATATATTTATATATTTATTAATTTATTTGTAACAATTGGCTGTAAAATATTAACTATATACTATATTATATTTATTAATATCAAAAATATGAATTTATTATATATGATTAACAATTTAACTATGTTAAATTGTTAATTAGGGAGGATACCTAGACTCGAACTAGGATATACTATGCCACATACAGCCGTTCTACCATTGAACTATACCCACCTATAACTTAAAATTATAATTATTATTTTTAGTTATTTTTTTATAAAATTTTTAAATATTTGATACAATAAATATTTAAATATACCACGTATTTTATTTAACACCTTATAAAACTATACCTTTAACATTTTATTAATAAAAATATATGAAATTTTAAAAATAATAAATTTTTAACTTTTCGATATATGTATTATCATCATCCTTTTAATATTGTTTTGGCTACCTGTTTAAGGTATCAACCATCCCATTTAGTAGTATGATTAAATACACGCTCTATATATTTTGCATGTATTTTTTCTGAAATATTAAGATAAGTTCTTAATTCTGAAGAATTCATACTTTGAATAAAATCTCTCCATTTATGAAGGATATTAATATTATATTTTTGGGCAATAACGCTTATTTGTTCTGGAGTTAGATAATTATAATCATATTTTTTATATAGTAATTTATGATAACGATGAGCATGCAATCTACATAGTTTATCTAAATCCAAATTTAAATTTGGATTTTCTAGTCTTGCTTTATTTAACTCTCTAACTGTATCTTTATACATTTTTTGTATCTAAAAGATTATTTCTAGGTATTGCAGGTTCTTGCCCCTGACAATATATATCTCTAACTCCTCGTATATAAGTATTATAATTTTTATTATTATTTTTATTTGCAGTATACGGTTTTTTATATGGTGAATATTTAGAAACATAATCTCTATTATTCTGTCATCTACGTCTACGCCTAGATAATTTTCTCTCCTCATCTTCACCATCATTATCACTATCACTAGAAGTATAATTACCTCCATCACTAGAAGAGCTACAGTCTATATTGTCACCTGAATCATATAATTCTACTTGTGATTCATTAAAATTAACTAATATTTTATCTCGTATAGATAGATAAACTATAGTTAATAATAACAAAGATAATAACATAAAATATGCAAATAATAATAATAAAATATTTTTATATAATAATATATCCATATCAAAATAAAGATTGTTTATATTATACACGTAGGATATATCAATTTTTATTGTTGACAAAATACCTAAATTGTTATAAAGATTGTTTAAAAAAAAGTGCATCTTTATATATATATTAAAATCTTGATTCATTTCCTTTTATATAATCTATAATAAAATGTTTATTCCGAGAGGAAGAATCGAACTCCCGCTCATAATTCATGAAATTATTACAGCCGAGAGGAAGAATTGAACTTCCACTCATAATTCATGAAATTATTGTTCTACCATTGAACTATCACGGCTTACAATATATAAATATATACTAGCTAGATGTAGTAATATAATAAGTATATACATCCTATAAATACATATATATAACTACATTATAGTTTATTTTATGTTGGGGCGACTCGAACACCCAATAGTAAATACCAAAAATTTATGACTTACCGATTAGTCGACAACATAAAAAATATAAATATGGGTAACAAGACTTGAACTTGTAAAGTAAAAAACTATTCCGTCCTAAGCGGAACCTGGTTACCAATTTCAGCATACCCATGTAACTATATTTTGCTCGAGATAAGACTTGAACTTACAACCTAATCAGCTTCAATGATTCGCTCTACCAATTGAGCTTCTCAAGCTAATAACACATTTTATTATTATTATTAACTAATAGTTACAAAAAAGAAATAATAATTTTATTATTATTAAATAATAATATTATTGGAGTTATCAGGACTCGATCCTGAAATAACGATATGCAAAATCGCCGTTTTACCAGTTAAACTATAACCCCTAATATACCCGAGAAACGAGTCGAACGTTTACGGCTTGCGCCACTTAAGCTTAAATTAAGACTGTCTACCAATTCCAGCACTCGGATTATATAAGACTAAAATGACTTGAACATTTACTCAAACCATCATGAGTGGTTCGCTTTACCGATTAAGCTATAGTCTTTGGTTGCGGACTTAGGGGTTGCACCTAAATTTTATGGGCATGAGCCATATATGTTACTATTACATTAACCCGCATTTAAGAGATAGGTGACTTGAACACCTGACCTTTCGCGTGTAAAGCGACAGCTCTACCAACTGAGCTAATCTCTTTCAACCCAAGGGAGATTTGAACTCCCGCACTAACAGTGAAAATGTTATGTCTTAACCATACTTGACCATTGGGTCTTTATTATAATAATAAATATATCTACACCTATATTGTATATTATATAGAAAAAAATTTCTATTTATATCTATATTGTATATAATACATAATACCTATATTGTATTATACTTATATAATTATTTGATAATTATTTATATGTATATATATATATTATACCTATATTGTAAGATATACAATTTATATAAATTATATTTATATAGAGTAGTATATATTGTATTAGCCTAATGCAAGTATCGCACTCACTTCTACCGATTACAAAACGGTTGCATTACTTTTATGCTAAAAAGGCGTTATTAAATTAAAATGATATGAAAAAATAACTAGTATATTAATAATAATTAGTACTTTATGTCTAAAAATGTTTTCATTCTTACAACTAAAGCCTATCAATTGTTAAAACAATTAAAATCGTAGTGTTCTACTACGTATAAAAGTATCATAAAGTTTGCTTCGCGTTTAGATGCTTTCAACACTTATCTTAAACTGATGTAGCTTTCCTGCCATGCCTATGAGATCCAATACTTAAGTATAAGCATTTAGTTATATTACAATGTAATATAAATCATAAACAACAGGTAAACCAGAGATCAATATACCCAACTCCTTTCGTACGAAGGGGCTATCTTTAATCTACTTTAAGTTCCTCTAGAAGATAGAAACCATACTGTCTCACGACGTATTAAACCCAGCTCATGTAGCTCTTTAATCGACGAACAGTCGAACCCTTCATGATTTCTGCATGCATGAGGATGAGCTAAGCCGACATCGAGGTGCCAAACCGCGCACTCAATTTGTACTCTCTTGCGCAAATTAGCCTGTTCAATTTATGTTATCATAAAAGATTATTCTTTTATTTCCATTTTTCTCAAAACGGTTCAGACTATTTCATCATCTTTATTAATTAATTTTTGGGATGGAGAATTGATATATAAATATTTTTTATTATTAAGTACCACTTACTCAACCTTTAACTCCAAAAGCTCCAACACGTGAAGTAGAGTTTATTACAGTCCGCTGTAAATTAGCTTTAAAATTACCTCTTAAAACTGGTGTTGAATAACCTTTAATAGAAGAATAAGCATTTTCTAAATTTCCTTTATATTTAGTTCTACGTTGAGATCTTGAAGCAGAAAAACGTCTAGTTAATCTACCTGCAGCTTCTAATCTTACACCTGATACTCTTTTATATTTTATATTATTTAATACAATTTTTTTCAGATGTTTTATATTTGTTTTATCTTGCTGCACTAAATCATTAGTCTTTAAATTATTAACACTAAATAATTTCTTTGATTTTTCAACTAGTTTAATATTTTTTATTTTTGCTTTTCTTATTAAAACTTTAAGGTATTTTAACACATTTCTTTTTTCTTTAATTTTAATTCTAATGGTTGTGTGTAAATACTACTATTAAAATAAAAATATTTTAAATTTATTATATTAAATTCAACATTTTTATTATAAATCTTTCTTATTAAATCTATTAAACCTTGTAAATATGAATTTTCAAATTTAGCTTTATTAATATAAATTATTTGTTTATAATACACATAATATATTAAATTTTTAAAGCTTTTTTTATAAATCTATTATAATAAATATTTTGTGCTGAGTATATATTTGAATTATATTTTGGTAATACATTTGCTAATATAGTACTTTTTTCTTTTTGTTGATTTAATATATTTAAACCTACATTTTTTATTAATTTTAATTTTCTTATAAATCTAGCGTTTGAAAATAATATTGTGTATCTTTTTTTTAGTTTTGATAAATAATTAAGTTTTTGTTTATTATATACATATAATGTTATATTAACTTTATCATTAGTATGTTTAAATTCACCATCACCAATAAATATTCTATTAGTTGATATTTTTCTGTATCTACGACGTAATCTATCTTTTCTTAATAAAGATTCTAATTCTAAATGATATGAATTAAAATATCCTTTAATTAATTTCATAACAAATCTACTTTTAATAGGTATCAAACTTATAGCATTTTTATTATAAGTATATACACTACTTTTTCAATTTCTTACTGTAGGAACTAAATCTTTATTATATTTAGTTACGTTAGAATTATTTAATGATTTTTTTTTATATGTATTATTTAATTTTGATTTTATAATATTTAACATATTTTTTTGTATATTAAAATATTAATACAATTAATTAATTAATTATATAATATTAAAGCTTGATTAACAAGTCTATTACATTATTATTTTTATAATAATTATTATACTAATAAATAATAATAAAGGATTAAGCCTTTATATTTAATTAATAAAGATGTTGGGCATTAAAAAAGGATTATTGTTAGCTATACTCACCTTTTAGTCGTTGAACGTCCTTATTTAAATTTATCTTTAAGATAAATATCTGCTTAAAATAAGTTTCGCTTCAAATACACATAATAATATAAGTTGTCTTTGAAATTTACCCAATATATTACCAATATTTTATAATATTGGAGGACTCACAGTTATAAATCCCTAGCGTAACTTTTTCTATAATCCAAGACCTTTCCTTAATGCATCTTGTGATCATATGCCCCGCTTACGCGACTGATAGACTTGTAGGTCAAACAGTAAAGCAAGATTAAGCCATTAAACTTTTAAAGTATAAATAAATATCATATTAATATTGACAAATACAATATTAATATAACAAAAAACTTTTAAATATTAAAGTTTAAAATACATCTATTCACCATATAGTTAAAATCTTACTTAAAATAAAAATAAATATAGAATTTAATCGAATAGTAACTGTATAAATATAAAAATAAATATAACAAATTAAAATATTTGTATATAAATATACAAATTTACAATATGAACTTTGGATATACCCAGGTACTTTTTGTGGGATCTGTGCCCCGCATAAACTGCCTCCCAATCATAAAGAGAATATAATAGGATACGAATAAAGGTGTTTCATTGTTATCTTACAACTACCTTATACACTATAAATCATCCTAAATTTGCACTCTTATAATTGGTAACAGTAAAGCTGCATAGGGTCTTCTCGTCTATCTAGAGGTAAACAGTATCTGCACTGCTATTCCAATTTCACTGAGACAATCATCGAGACAGCTGTTGTATCGTTAAGTCATTCATGCAGGACCGCATTTAACGGCCAAGGTATTTCGCTACCTTAGGACCCTCATAGGTAAGGCCGCCATTAATCGGGGTATCCTTCAAAACCTCAGTTAATAACCAAGGTAAATCTGTTACCCAGCCGACATTGGGCAGACATCACACTCAATACTTTGATTTTTTATCTTTGCAGAGTGCTGTGTTTTTATTAAACAGTCGTACAACATTATTTTATGATTCCTCTTATTATTAGTATGATATACTATTAATATATCATATTTAATAATAATGGCCCTCCTTATTCCGAAGGTACAGAGTCAATTTGCCGAGTTCCTTAATGATTGTTCACTCAAACGCCTTTGTATTCTCTACTTGCTTACTTGGGTTAGATTCTAGGTACGGTGTAATATGTTTCTGATTATATATTTTTAATATATAAACTTTGTAAAAAGTTTTCCAGAACCTTTATTACTTAATAAAGGTTTTACTTTTTACTCTATTTACAAGAGTATATTATATATCATCAAAATTATCCTTTGATTAATATTCTTAGACACCGGTTTTATATAGAAGCCATAAGCTTAAGGCGAGGCTAAAAGCCTTTTTCGTTACTCATGTCAGCATTATCTCTTGGAAATTATTTAGATAGTTTTAGCAACAACAAGTATATATTACTTAATGAGTTAAAAATACTAAAACTAAAGATAAAAGAACTATCTATGTTAACCCTCATAAATTACAAAAGACTTTTCATAAAGTACCCCTCATATTAGTACACTTACTAATACTTAAGTACTCCCTACTAATCCTCTTTATAATACACAAATACTAATATAATATAATAATATTTGAATATTATACTTTTATCCCTTAATTTATATCTCTAAGAAATATAAATATAAACTTTTTTATCCAATGTTCCGCTACCCCACATATTATGTGTACAAGGTTTCGGTATATTATTTTAGATCCGTTAAATTTTCGGTATTTTCTCCTAAATATTTAATCAGTGCTCTGTTACGAGATCTTCAAAAAATGGCAGCTTCTAAGCCTATTTCCTGATTGTTTTAAAAGAAAACATCCTTTATTTCACTTAACAATAATTTTGGAACCTTAACTCTTGTTCTGGGCTGTTTCCCTTTAGACATACAACCTTATCGCACTATGTCTGATTATTTAACATTCATCTTTGCCCTTCCGAGTGCAAATACTCTCCGGTAAAGTCACTACAACCCCCCGATGTTGACAAATACCTATGGTATTGTCCGAGATCACAGTTCTGTACCTGCTAAGATGTTAATTAAATTACCTACTTACATAGGTTTCGCGGAAAACCAGCTATACTAGTCAGTTTTGTCTTTCACTAACTTACCACAATTCATCGGATATCTTTACAACGATAACCCGTTCGGGCTTTTACAACCCTGATCATGGTAAGATCACTAGCCTTCGGGTCTAATCCTAGATACTTATTCATTTTTTCATAATTGGTTTATCTAAGCAAACAATAAATTTTATTTATTATATGCTTGCATCTAAAATTAACTTGCTGACCCATTATGCAAAAGGTACGCTCTTATTTTTTATTTAAAATTTCACTCGAGCTGCTTATAAAACTACTATTTCAGTTTTTTCCCTCACGGTACTTTTCGCTATCGCTTATATATTTTTATTTAGCCTTAGAGGAAGGTTCCCCTATATTCAAACAGATTTTTTCCATTTTAATTTTTTTTATAGGCTTTTGTTATTTAGAAGACACCAAATAACAATCTCGTTTGATTTCTTTTCCTAAAGTTACTAAGATATTTCAATTCACTTTGTCTAATTATAAGATTTCTCTTTGATACCTACAACTACATACTAGGTCATCTTGAAATATATAGCTTACCATCCGTAATAGTTTCTTTTTATACTTGCCTTGATTTCTCAAGATGTATATGATACATATCACCTATATTGTGGAATATATTTTTATATTATATATATAGATATATATAATATATATCAGGTTATTATGATTCGAACATAAACAATCTCCAACCCAAATGAAGCGACCAACCACCGGACACTAACCTGTAATTTTTATATAATTAAATTTTTAATTTTCCTTTTTTTAAAAGTATCAGAGAGTATATGATTCGAACATATGAAAGTTTTTATCCTTAGCTAGACTCAAGCTAGCCGCCTTAAACCACTCAGCCAACTCTCTTTTTTTGATTCTTCAGTGACTCGAACACTGAACATATCCTTATCAAGAATACACTTTACCGGTTAAGTTAAAGAACCAATTAATAAAATAAATATTATATTCAAGAGCACTTAGATTTGAACTAAGAAATATAAGGTTGAAGCTTACAGTTTTGCCTATTAAACTATGCTCTTCGGAAAAGAGATGAATCGAACATCTAAGTGTTAAAACACAATATTTAGCAAATATCTTACCCTACCAATAGCAACTTTTCCTTTAGATTCTGCATATATATATATATATATATAATACATTTTAACTTAAATACGAGTTAGGCCGGCCACGATCCGGCATCTATTTTCTCGACAAGAAAACCCTTTACCAATTAAGTTACTAACCCTAAATATTTGTATACGGCTAGTCGAATTCGAATCGACACACTTTACTTGGAAGGTAAACAGTCTACCATTAACTTATAGCCATAAAATAAAAACTAAACTAATTATGACTAGCTGAATTCGAATCAGCACATCTTATATGGTAAATAAGCAGTCTACCATTAACTTATAGTCATTAATATATCTAATACGATACTTATTTTTTTTTATTAAGACTTATGGGATTTGAACCCATATTATAATGATTAAAAGTCACATGTTTTACCATTAAACTAAAGTCTCTTACCTCTTTATATGGGACATTTATAATATTATATATTTCTAATAACCTCAGTAGTATACAGATATATATAAAAATAGTCAAACTACATCTACAAAATGTCAGTATAGTATACCAGATTCGTAACCTAAGTGATGGTGATCTGTTAAATGGTATGCTGCCATACGTCATAATCCTACAGCTAAGAATGCTGTTCCTATTATAACGTGTAAACCGTGGAAACCTGTTCCAAAATAGAAACATGATCCATATACACTATCAGAAATTGTGAAAGAAGATACTGAGTACTCTACACCTTGGAATATAGTAAATATTATTGCTAATATTATTGTAACTACTGTACCATATAAAGCTCCTTTTCTATTTCCTTGTATTAATGAATGGTGAGCATATGTAATTGTTACACCAGATGATAATAATAATATAGTATTTAATAATGGTAATTCAAAAGGATTTACTGCTTGTATACCTAATGGTGGTCATTGTGCACCTAATTCTACACTAGGTGATATAGCACTATGGAAAAATGCTCAGAATATAGCTAAGAAAAAACAAACTTCAGATATAATAAATAAACCTACTCCTAAATTTAGTCCTTTTTGTACTGCATTTGTATGATTACCTATATATGTACCTTCTGAAATAACATCTCTAAATCATAATCCCATAACATACATTACGTTAAATACAGCTACAGGTACTAAATACTCAAATCCTTGGAATCCGTGCATAAATAAAACTATGGCTGTTGTTAATATAAACAATGAAATACTAGTAAATAAAGGTCAAGGTGAAGGTGAAACTAAATGGAAAGGATGATTTTGAAAATTACTTTTTGATGTATAAATCATATTTTTAATTTAATAAAAATGCTCAAATTATTAATATCTTACTATTTTTGTTTTATAGTTATTACTATAGCTCCTACCATACCTAGCAATAATATAATTGAACTTATTATTAATCATATTGAATAACTTGTATACATTATATTACCTATACTAGCTATATGTGTAGGTTCTATTAATGAACTATCTCATCCATTACTACTAACATAACTTATTTGTTGCTTTAAATCTGCTAAATTTAAAATTTGATTATCTAATTGCACATTATATACTTCTGAAAATGAATTTGATGAAGAAGATATAATAGTATTATCTGTTAAATTTGAAGGTATTACTTGTCCTATTATATAATAGAATAATAAAACTGTTAATATAGCTAAAGGTATATCATTATTAGTCTCATTTAAAAGTTCAGAAATTCTAATGTTAATTAACATTAAGATGAAAAGAAATAATATAGATACTGCACCTACATATACTAAAATATAAGCTAAACCCATAAAACTATATCCTATTAATATTAATAAACCAGCTATATTTACAAATAAACCTATTAAAAATAATACTGATACTACAGGATTTCTACTTATTATAGTAAGTACACCTAATAATATCGAAACTAGATAAATAATATCTACTAATTCTATTCTAAATCCATTTGTAATATAATCATTTAATAAAAAAATATTATTCATAAAAAAAAATTAAATCTATCAATGTATTTCACAAAAAATATCAAGATGGGATTAGAATAATTATCTAATTAGGAAGAAAAGGAATCGAACCTTCGATGGCCTATAGCCATTGAGTTTACAGCTCAACCCGTAAACCAACAAACGGACCCTTCCTTATATAAACTTATCTTTTTTCTGGATTCGAACCAGTTGGAAATAATTCCAATTTACCTTTTAAAGATTATATATCATAATGATAATATTATGATATATGTATAAATTTTTTTTAATGTTTATACTCCCCGTGCAATTTCCATTACACGAACCTTATTTCGACTTAACACCAATCAAAGTTTTGCATACGAAAACTTTCCTACATATTTATACACCTAATTATATATAATTTTATATAGAAAAAATCAAACTTACTGCATCTTCTTTTTTCAGCGCCTGACGAGTGGTTAGTACCTAACTGAGAAAAAATTCACCGTGACGATGGTGATTCACGATTACTAGTAATTCCTTTTTCATGTAGTCGAGTTACAGACTACAATCCATAATATTTCCTTTTTTGAGGATTAGCTCCATTTCACAATATCGCATCCCTTTGTAAAGGCGTATGTGGCACGTCTATAGCCCACAGCATTTAGGCCATAATGACTTGTCTTAATCCCTATTATCTAATCCAATGTAGTAGTGAACCACTCTATATAAATAAATAAAGTGAGGGTTTTCGTTAATTAAAGGAGTTAACCAAATCTCACGACATTAACTAAAGACAGCCATGCAGCGCTTGTTACAATTTACTAAATAGTTATACAAGCTGTGGTAAGGTTTTTCGCGGATCATCGAATTAAATAACATACTTCACTACTGATTTCAGAAACGGTCTAATGATTTCAGTTTATATGTTGCCATAGTACTCTTGAGGTGGAATGCTTACACTTTCGTTTATACATTAAATCTTCTCTAATGTATGACATTCATCATTGTCTGCTTGGACTATTAGGGTATCTAATCCTGTTTGCTACCCAAGCCTTCGTCTCTCAACGTCAGTTATTACATAGAAGGACGCCTTCGCCGTTGACAGTCCTCCTGGTATCAAAAAATTTTATCTCTACTCCAGAAATTCTTCCTTCTCATATATAACTCTAGTAAAAAAGTACTCTTTTAGAGTTTAATTTACCGTCTACATACCCTTTAAACCCAATAAAGATAACTAACACTAGCCTTCTACGTATTACCGCGACTGCTGGCACGTAGTTTGGTCAAGACTTATAAATAGATTATGTCATTATCTTTAATCTATTTAGAATTTTATGCGATATAATCGCTACTGTATTTATACAAATACACTTACATTCTTCCAAGTTACTGGTTCAGCCTTTCGGCCATTGACCAATATTCCTCACTGCTGTACAAAAAAGCATTGGGTTTTTTCAGACCCAATGTGGTCGATCAACTTTCCAGTCACGACTACGGTTCTTGCTAGAAAAGTCATTACCTTTCCTACTACCCACCGAGATAAAAATTAACATCTTAAACCGGATTTTTATTACCTTTATTTATAAGGGATTTTTCCCTTGGTTTAAGGTAGCCAATTTATCATATACTCACCTGTACACCACTACTACTTAGTTTAATATAATATTATATTAAACCTAATTAGTCGTTCGATTAGCATGTGTCAAGTACTTGGACAGTGTTCAGTTAGAGCCATCATCAAACTCTCTATAATTTTTATTTTGGTATATAATACCTATATTGTATTATACATATTAATTATTTTTTACTTTTATAAAAAGGATATAAATAAGCCAGTTCCTGTTAGAAATTACAATAATTCTAAATAAAAACTAAACATAAGATTAGTGTTCGAAATTATTTTTAAAATAAAACAAAATAATTATTAGTTTCTGTTTAAATCCTTATATCACTATAAAGTTCATATGCTATATGAACATATATGCATATTTAGTATTGGACTTTCCTATTTACATATAATTTTTATATCACTTTTTATAATACAATTATGCATGTATTGTAACATACAATTAATAATATAATTATTATATACATTGTTAATATTATTAGTACTAATAGATCGAAATTAGTATCAATGGAAATTATTTTATCCTAGTAATCAATATTTATTCTTGATTTTTATTTTTATTTTTATTAGTGTAAATCTAGTCCATCTTTTATGTAAGAACATGATAATACTACGAAAACTTGTGCTTGGATAAAAGCTATAGCTAACTCTAATCCTGAGAATGCTATAATAAATGCTAAAGGTATTAATCCTAATATAAAGAAGATTATACCACTAGTCATAATATTATAAGTAAATCCACTTAAGATACTTAAAAGCATGTGTCCACTTAAAATATTTGCGGCTAATCTTAAACCTAATGAAACATTTCTAGATAAGTATGATATGAATTCTATTAAAACTAATAAAGGTAATAAAGCTAAAGGACAACCTGAAGGTACAAATAATGAAAAGAATTTCAATCCATGTTTTTGGAAACCTAATATTGTTGCACCTAAAACAATAGTAAAACTAATTGAGAATGTTAAAATAAAATGTGATGTTGAAGCAAAACTATATGGTACTAAACCTATTAAATTATTCACTAATATAAACATGAATAATACATACATAAGAGGGAAGAACATTTGTCCTTTATTTGAGTTAATTTGATTTATTACTATACCATGTACTGTAGCATATATACTTTCTTGACTTATTGATCAGTTATTAGGTATAATTTTATTATTATTTGTTCCTAATAAGCTATATGTTAATATTATGAAAATACTTATTGATAAGTATAAACCTATATTAGTTAAAGATAGGTGTATGTTACCTAATAAGTTGGCATTTATAGAGAATAAATCTCTAATTTCAAATTGGTCCAGTGGACTTAATACAAAATCTAATTGACGCATAGAATTGTTTATTTGTTTATATATTTAAATATTAATTTATTATTATTTTCAATAATATTATAACTGAAATCATTATTATGATAAACAGAAAACTTTTATTTATTAATTTATTTTTTCTTTTTTTTTTATTATTTATTTATAATATGAAATATTATAATTTATTTATGTAAATACGTGAAATAAAAATACGTACAAATTTTGGTAATATGAATTTAGTAAATGTATATATTAACACTGTTAATATAACAAAAGCAAATACTACTTGATTTACAAAAAAGAATGGAACTAATTGTGGCATTTATTTTATTTAATTAAAATCTGGATTCATTTCCTTTTATATAATCTATATGAAAATGTTTAAGCCCTTAAGATGAATCGAACATCTATCAAAATATTAACAGTATTCCGCTCTACCATTGAGCTATAAAGGCTAAAAAATAAAAAAAAATAACTATTTTTTTATTTAAATTCTTACCCAAGAATCGAACTCGGATCTAAATATTAGAAGTATTCTGCTCTACCATTGAGCTAGTAAGAATATACATAATTAATTTTTATGTAATATTATATATATAATATATTTTTTAATTAATACTATAAATTAAAGAAGTTACTGAGTAATGTAAACCATCTAATATTGGTGCAGGATATATACCAAATAATACTGTTAATACTACAAATACTAATAACATAATAAACTCTCTTCTAGTAACATCACCTATATTTTCTACAAAATATACAGAGTATGAACCACCAAAAGCTATTCTATTATACATAAATATAGTATAAGCTGCAGATAATACTATAGAAGTACTAGCTAATATACCTAATATAGGCATTCTTTCAAATGCACCATATAATGACATAAATTCACCTATGAAATTTAATGTTAATGGTGTACCACTATTACCTAAACATAATATAAAGAATAATATAGAGAATATAGGCATAACTTGAGCCATACCTCTATAATATGTAATCAATCTTGTAGAAGATCTATCGTACAGAATACCTCCAGCACAAATAAATAATCCAGGTGATACAAACCCGTGAGCTAAACCTAAAACTATAGCTCCTTCAATACCTTGTACTGTATTACTAAATGCACCTATTAAATAAACAGCTGCGTGAGATACAGATGAATAAGCAATAAGCTCTTTAATATCTATTGTTCTTAAAGTACTAAAACTTGCGTATATTATTGTAATAACACCAATAACGTATATTATATATGTATAATTTAAAGAAGCTTTTGGTAATAAAGGTAACATTAATCTAAATATACCATATAAACTTAGTTTTAAAACTATACCAGCTAATATAATACTACCTGATAATGGTGATTCAACGTGAGCTTTTAATAATCAAGTATTTAAGAATATTACTGGTGTTTTTACAGCAAAAGCTATAAAAATACCATAAAATAAAAATAATTGTGTTATATAACTAAAATTTGCTTTAGATAAAGCATCAAAATCTGTAGTACCCATTATTGAAGACATCACTATTATTGATAATAACATAAATAATGAACCTAATAGAGTATATAAGAATAAATAAAAACTGGCTCTTACTTTATTACTTGATCCAAATAATCCTATTAATAAAAATAAAGGTGGCAATATACTCTCGAAAAAGATATAAAATAATAATATATCTAACACTAAAAATACTGCTAATAATAATGTTTCTAATAATAACATTATTATTACAAACGATAACACATTTTTTGATTGTATTGAATTTCAATTAGATAATATTGCTATAGGCATAATTATTGTTGTTAACAATATAAAGTATATAGATAAACCATCTACACCTAAATAAATATCAAAATAACTTATTTGATAGTGTTCTTCAATAAATTGAAATTGTTTACTACTAAAATCAAATAATATAAACATTATTAATGAAATAACTAAATTTATTACTGATGTAATTAAGGCTATAGATTTTATTTTTATATTGTTAATTAAAGATAAACCATAATTTGCCTCTATTGTTACAAAACTTATCCCTATTAAAGGTACTAATAATAATAATAAAGACATTGTAAATATTTCTTTTTTTTTACTTACTGTTTATTTAATATGTCTCACATATTTTTTTACACTTTATAGACGACATAAAGTTTTTTTATACTATTATATAGTACTTACTATATAGTTTATTATACTATAATAATATTTGTGTAGGTAAAGCATCTAAACCATATACTACACAAGGTAATAATACCACATATGCTATTATTAATGGTAATAACACAGTTCAACAAACTGACATTAATTGATCAAAACGTATTCTAGGGAAAGAAGCTCTAACTCATATGAATACAAACACTAAGAAAGTAGTTTTTACTGCTAAATTTAAAGGAGAAGATGAAATATTAACAAATATTTCTTCTAGTATAGAATTATCTACACCCAATAGAGTATTTAAAACATCTATTATTAAATTTACAGGTATAATACATAAGTATCCTCCTAAGAATAATATACTATTTAAAATACAAATTAATACAATACTTGCGTATTCAGCTAAGAAAAAGAATACAAAAATACTGGCAGAGTGTTCTGTCATAAATCCACTAACAAGTTCTGACTCTGCTTCAGCTAAATCAAAAGGAGCTCTATTAGTTTCTGCTATAGAACCTATAAAGAATATTATAAATAAAGGAAATAATGGTAATAAGAAATCCACTATTCTTTGTGATTCTACTATAGTAATCATATTTAAATTACCTGTTAATAATATAACTAATAAAATTACAGAGCTTAATATTAATTCATAACTAATTAATTGAGCAGTACTTCTTAATGACCCTAAAAATGCATATTTAGAATTAGCTGATCAACCTGCTAGTAATATACCATATGTAGCTAAAGAAGATACTGCTAACATATAAAGCATACCTAAACTATAATCTGATACAAATATACCTGAACCGTAAGGAACTACTAGATAACCTAATAAAGCAAAAATTAAAGTTATCATTGGTCCTAAGAAAAATAAAATAATATTAGCTTGTGTTGGTGCTACGTATTCTTTTAATAATAATTTTAAAGCATCAGCAAATGCCTGTAATAAACCATAATAACCTACAGCATTAGGTCCTAATCTTCTTTGCATACTAGCCATCGTTTTTCTTTCAGCTATAGTTACAAAAGCAACTGATAATAAAGCAGGCACTATTAATAATAATCCTTCCAAAATTGAAATTATACTTAACATTTTTAATTTTTATCTTTATTACTATATATAAAATATTTCATTTACATTTAACTTGCAGTTTTTTATAATTATCTTATATTTATTTAATATATTATAATTATATATATATTAAAATATACTTATATATAATAAATATACCTATGTAATACTTTATATAATAAATATATATAATATTTTTAGCATAATATAACTTTTTTTACCAGTTAAATAAAATTTTAGATTTTTCCTATAATTACTATAGAAAATATGTAATTTCATCTATATTGTATACTACCAAAATAGTATGTTAAATGCTATACTTAAATAATATATGTTTACTAAAAAAAAATTTTTTGTTATTTTTAGGAGTTCGGGGAACTCGAATCCCTTTATTTCGATTTGCAATCGAAACGCAGAACCCTCTGCTCAAACTCCTGTAAATTATATAAATAATATTAATATATATTAATATACTAGAAATTATTATAAAAAATTATATAAATTAATTATTTTTTAGTTGCTATTTCAACTAAACTATTTTCTATTATACTTAATACAGGTACTATTACAAAGAAATGTCCAAAGTATAAAACAGTTGAAATTTGTCCAAATTCTATAAATGGTGTTTCAACGTGTTTTGCACCTAATTGCATTAATACTAAGAAATTTGCCACGAAAACAAAGAAAGCTATTTTACTTAAAGGTCTGAATTGTACACCTCTTAATTTAGATAAATCTGTTATAGGCATAACCATTAAAGCTAATATAGCTGCAAACATAGCTATAACACCTAATAATTTATTAGGTATAGATCTTAATATTGCATAGAAAGGTAATAAGTATCATTCTGGTACAATAGCAGGTGGTGTTTGCATTGGGTTAGCCATTACATAATTTTCACTATCTCCTAATGCATTAGGCATAAAGAAAACAAATACTGCTAATACTATAAAGAATAAGAATATAGTTATTAAATCTTTAAACACAAAATATGGAGCAAAAGGTAATCTATCATAATTACCTGATATTCCTAATGGATTACCTGATCCAACTACATCGTGATATGCTATTAAGTGCATTACTACTAAAGCAGCTAATACAAAAGGTAATAAGAAATGTAATGCAAAGAATCTATTTAATGTTGCATTATTAACAGAGAAACCTCCTCAAATAAATTCAACAATATCTTGACCTATTCAAGGTATAGCACTCATAAGGTTAGTAATAACTGTAGCACCTCATAAACTCATTTGACCATATGGTAAAACATAACCTAAGAATGCTGTTGCCATCATTAAAACAACTATAACTGTACCTATAGCTCATGTTAATGTTCTTGGTGCTTTGTATGATCCATAATATAAACCTCTACCTATGTGTAGATACATTATGAAGAAGAATGCTGATGCTGTATTAGCGTGTAAATAACGTACTAATCAACCGTTATTAACATCTCTCATTATATGCTCTACTGAGTTAAATGCTTCTGATACACTAGGTGTATAATGCATAGCTAATGTAACACCTGTTACAATTTGGATAATTAAACATAAACCTAATAATGACCCAAAGTTTCATAAATAACTAATATTAGCTGGTGTTGGTGCATCTATTAAATATGAATTTAATATTCTTAATAAAGGATTACTTTTTAAAATTCTCATTTTTTTTTAATTTCATAACACTAATTTTTTTACATTTTTATATTACTTTAGATATATATATATATATATATAATTATCTATAAACTCATCTATATTTACCCCCAACCTTTCCACATAATATCTAAATATAATTAATTTATATTATTAACAATTTAGCTACATTATAATTAATTAATTAGGATACTTATAATCTAACTAAGATATATTATTTGTCTTTTGTATAAGTAATAACAAAATTACTTATACGTACATAAGCATATAATGATTCTGGTTTATCTTGATATTTATCTAATGCCCGTTTTCAATAATCATTCAAGGTATTATTATTTCTTTTAATTTCCAAATAATTATAAAAAGTTTGAGGCGTATGACTTTTGATATCATTTAGCACAAAAGGTATATCTTTATGATGTGATAAACCATATATATAACATAAATCCCATCATTTAAGTTCCAATCAAACATTTGACGATTTATTTGAAAGAATACTTCAATACAAGTATTCAAATCTTACTTCATCCATTACAACCTTTCTTATGTATTTTGATTGATCAAGTTTATAGTTCCTTAACGAACTAGTATTTAAAGTATTTTTAAAATTAATATATAAATCTTCTTTAGTTATTGTTTGATTTTGTAATTCAGGAATACTACTTCTAAACACACTATCATTTATAAATTTTTTATCTGCATATACTAAATCAAGATAACCTTTTTCATTATGAGGGAAATAAATTTCTCAACCTGGACGACCTGATAAATGTATAGTATTATATGAATAATTACATTCATCATATGAATGATCTCATTCATCATATGAATGATCTCATGTATCATATGAATGATATCATGCATTATCTAATGGATCATTTGTTATATCATATAACATATATTCATAATCTTCTCCAGGACTACAAGCAATTTTTAATAATGTTAAAAATACAGATGTAAAAATTATAAATGTAATACGTAGTACATTACATAGTTTATTTTTACTACCAAATATCCATTCGGCAATTCATAGTATAACACAGAATACTAATAAATAAATTGATATATTTGTTACATATTGAATTGTTATGAGTATTATATAACGATTATTATATATATTACTATGTATACCTTTAATAATTTCACTTAAAAAATTAATAATATTAGATAAATTAATAATAACATCATGAATAATTACACTAAAAAGGTCCGGGTTGAAATATCATTAGTCCTAATAAATTAGTCATATGTAATCATTCATTAGGCATAAACATAAATAAAAGAATTAGTAAAGTTAACATAGAAATAGTAAAAGATAAAGAACTAGATATAGAAAATTTATCATCAAAATAAATTTTCTTAACAATTTTATTGTTTTTCAATATAAGAGCTGGTATTCTTAAATCTTTTAAACTATTAAAGTATGTATATGAATGACCATCAAAGAACATAGTTTTAATTATTAATAAATAATAAACTGCACTAATTACACTAGTTAAAACCCCTATTAATGTTAAGAAAATATATCCTTCTTGTAAAGCAGCAGAAAATACCATCTGTTTTGCAAAGAATCCCATTAAAGGTGGAATACCTGCAAATGAAAATAAAGTAATAGCTAAACTTAAAGCTAATATACTATTAATATGAAAATAACCTTTAAGTTGACTTATAAGTTGTATAGGAGAATTATTTTTATCTATTAAGTTATTATGATTTATATTATTATCGTTGTAAGCATATAAACTATAACCTATGGCTATTAATATTATAAAGGCGTTTAAATTAGATAAGCTATATTGAATTAAATAGAAAATAAATGATTGTATAGATTCAACACTATTTATAGTTAAAGCTAATAACATGAAACCTAAATGAGATATTGTACTATAAGCAAATAATCTTTTTATTCTAAATTGAGTTAATCCTAATAGAGTTCCTATTATTAAAGATAATAATGAACTCAATAATAAACTTGTAGTTCAAGTATATTGAGTTGTAATATATATACTATTAGTACAATGAACTAAATGTAATAATAAAGTTAAAATAGATATTTTTGCTATTATAGCTACAAAAGTTGTAACTATAGTAGGTATACCATCATAAACATCAGGAGATCAGAAATGGAATGGTGCTGCTGATATTTTAAATAAAAAACCTATAGATATTAATAATAAGCAATAAGGTATATATGTAGTCATTTCTTGCTCATTTAATATACCAGCTAAATTATTTATAACATATAAACTATCTAAAGATGTTACACCTAAATTAGCATATATCAAAGCAATACCTAATAAAATAAAACAAGAAGATAATCCACCTAATAAGAAATAAGTTAAACCTGCTGAAGTTGCTGATTCTGAATTTCTATACATAGTACATAATAAATATAAACCATAACTTTGTAATTCTATAGATAAAAAAATAGATACTAAATCACTACTTGATATTAATAAAACACTACCTGTTATTATAAATAATAGCATTAATGTATATTCTATTATAGTATATTGTTCTCCTTTTTTTAATATTATATTTGATACAGCTGTATTTTTAACAAATTGTAATTTAGTAAATAATAAGTTGTTAAAACTCATGTAATCATTTGATATTAATTTTCTAGGATAAAATCCTGTCATATTCAATATTAATAAACTTACAATAAATATTAATATATGAAATGTTTGTGTTATAGAAGATGTATAAAATAAACCTCCAAATAACCCAATACCATTATCTAAATATGTTATAAATAAATTATTATAAGATAAAAAGATACAATAAAATAAAATAATTATTCCTACTCTTGAATAAAGAATAGCTGTATCACGTCTAAATGACAAAGCATTAGATAATAATAAACAGAATATTGAAGATAAAAGCATATTCAATAAGAAGATAAATTTAAATTAAACAAATAAATAATATTATTATAATATTATTTAATATATGATAAGTTTTTATTTAATAATACAAATAATGCAAATATTACTAATATTAATAAATTATTATCATTATAAGAGAAGTATAACAATGTTATATAGAATATTAATCCTATTAATATATACAATGCATAACTAGTTATAGTACCTGTACTTAATTTTCCTAAATTATTACTTAAAGATAATAATCCTTTTTCTAAACCATATGGACCTAATAATTCTACAGAACCTTTATCAAGACTCTTAGTTGTTTGACCACCTAATTTTAATACTCCTTCAACTATGTATTTATTATAGAATAATTCTATATAGAATCTTTGGTTGAAGAAACTAAATATATTATAACCTAATTTTGAATATTTAAAGTTTATAAGTAATTTAGGTAAGAATTCAGATAATAATACTGATATTATACTTAATGAAACTGTAAATACAAAAGGTAATAATTTGAATAATGTTGGTACTGCGAATTCAGTATCTAACATAATTTCATGATTAGGGTGAATAAATAAACTATTATCTACAAAAAAACCTGTACCTAAACCTATAAAAATATCTTTAGTAATATAACCAAAGAATATAGAGAAAATAGATAAGATTATTAATGGTATAGTTAAGAATAAATCACCTTCATGTGCAATTTTGTAACTAGATAATGGACCATTAGGATTAGCTAAGAATGTTAAATATAAGACTTTAGCTGAATATAATGTTGTAAACATTGCACCTATAGTAGCTACAAAGTAAACTATAGTACCTGATAAATAGAATTGACCATAAGAAGATTCAAGAATAAAATCTTTAGAATAGAATCCTGTCATGAAAGGTACAGCTACTAAACTTAATGAAGCTATTAACATAACTGAATATGTTAATGGTAAGAATTCTCTTAAACCTCCGTATTTTCTAAAATCTTGATTATCAGCTACAGCATGTATTACTGAACCAGCACCTAAGAATAATAATGCTTTATAGAAAGCGTGATTTACTAAGTGGAATAATGCTAAGTTATAACTTGATAAACCTATAGCTATAACCATCATACCTAATTGACTCATAGTAGAATAAGCAATAACTTTTTTAATATCTTGTTGGAATAATCCTATTAAAGAACTAAATACTGTTGTTATAGCACCTAATCATAAACATAATACTAACACAGTTGAACTATATTCTATTAATGGAGATGATCTCATTAATAAATAAACTCCAGCTGTAACCATAGTAGCTGCGTGAATTAACGCAGATACTGGTGTAGGACCTTCCATAGCTTGAGGTAATCAAATATGTAAACCTACTTGTGAACTTTTAGCTGTAGCACCTATTAATAGACAAATACCTATTAAAGTTATAATATTTTCATTATAGTAAGGAGTTAATGCAAATACTGTACTATAATCTATATTACCAAAAGATCATAAAATAGCAAACATACCTACAGTTAATAAACAATCACCTACTCTATTTGTTAATAAAGCTGATAAAGAACTTTG